GGTTTGAAAAACCTCGTGTAACTATTCTTTTCGACTATAAACGCTGGAATCGTCCATTTCGATATATAAAAAACGATCAATTTAAGAATGCTGTAAGAAAGGAAATGTCACAATATTTTTTTTCTACATGTCGAAGTGATGGAAAAGAAAGAATATCCTTTACGTATCCACCCAGTTTGTCAACTTTTTTGGAAATGATACAAAGAAAGATGTCTCTGTTCACAACAGAAAAACTCTCCTCTGATGAATTGTATAATCATTGGAATTATAACAATGAACAAAAAAAGAAAAACCTAAGTAACGAGTTTATAAATAGAGTAGAAGTTCTAGATAAGGGGTTTCGTGTTCTGAATATACTCGAAAAAAAGACTAGATTGTGTAATGATGAAACTAAAAAAGAATACTTACCTAAAATATATGATCCTTTTTTGAGTGGGCTCTATCGTGGAAAAGTCCATTTTTTTTTTTCACCCTCAATCATAAATGAAATTTCCATAAAAAATTACATAGAGATGCTTTGGATAAATAAAATTTATCTTATCCTTCTTATTTCTAATTATCAAGAATTTGAACCAAAAATAGATTTAGAGGATCGAATCAAAATTTTAAAATTTTTATTCGATGCGACTATAGTGGATTTCAAGAATAAAAAAATTAGAAAAAAATCTACAGGAATAAAAAAAGAAATAAGTAAACAAATTCCTCGATGGTCATACAAATTAATCGACGATTTAGAACAACAAGAGGGTGAAAATGAAGAGAACGCGGTAGAGGATCATGAAATTCGTTCACGAAAAGCCAAGCGTGTAGTAATTTTTACTGATACTCAAGAAAATCCTGATCTTGATACTTATAATAATTCAAAAATTAAAGATCCGACTAATTTTGATCAAACAGGCGAAGTGGCTTTGATACGCTATTCACAACAATCGGACTTTCGTCGAGATATAATAAAAGGCTCTATGCGAACGCAAAGGCGCAAAGTAGCTATTTGGAAACTATTTCAAGCAAATTTGAATTCTCCTCTTTTTTTGGACAGAATAGACAAATTTCTTTTTTTTGCTTTTGATACTTCTGAGCTGATGAAAATAATGTTTATAAATTGGATGTGTAAAAACGCAGAATTCACAATTTCAGATTCTACTTATACAGAAGAAAAAACAAAAGAAAGTGATAAAAAAGAAAAAGAGGAGGGTAAAAACAAACGAGAAGAAGACAAAAGAGAGGAAAAAGTCCGGATAGAAATAGCCGAAACCTGGGATAGCCTTATTTTTGCTCAAGCAATAAGAGGTTGTATTTTAGTAATTCAATCGATTCTTCGAAAATATATTCTATTACCTTCATTAATAATAGCTAAAAATATCATCCGTATGCTATTATTTCAAATTCCCGAATGGTCCGAGGATTTAAAGGATTGGAATAGAGAAATGCATGTTAAATGCACCTATAATGGAGTTCAATTATCAGAAACAGAATTTCCAAAAAACTGGTTAACAGACGGTATTCAAATAAAGATCCTATTTCCTTTTCGACTACAACCTTGGCACAGATCTAAGTTAAAATTCCCTTATAAAGATCTAATAAAAAAGAAAAGACAAAAAAATGATTTTTGTTTTTTAACAGTTTGGGGAATGGAAGCTGAATTTCCTTTTGGTTCTCCCCGAAAAGGGCTTTCACTTTTTGAACCCATCTTTAAAAAACTAAAAAAAAAAATTAGAAAGTTGAAAAAAAAAGGTTTTCTAACTCTAACAATTTTAAAAGAAAAAAGAAAACTATTTCTCTATTTACCAAAAGAAACAAAAAACTGGTTCATCGAAGGCATTCTATTTCTAAAAGGAATAATAAATAAATTTTCAAAATCAAAAAGAAATCCAATTGTATTATTTGGATTTAGAGAAGTATATGAATTAAATGAAACTAAAAACGAAAAAGATTCACCAATCAATAATCGGATTATTCATAAATTTTCCACTTCAATTCGATCTATGGATTGGATAAACTATTCACTGACAGAAAAAAAAATGAAAGATCTGAATGTCAGAACAAAGACAATAAGAAATCAAATAGAAAAAATTTCAAAAGAAAAGAAAAAACAATTTATAACCTCAGAAAGAAATATTAGTCCTAACAAACTAAGTTATAATGCTAAAAGATTAAAATTCAAATCATCAGCAAATATTTTACAGATATTAAAAAGAAACAATGCTCAATTAGTCCGTAAATCCTATTTTTTTATAAAAATTTTGATTGAAAAGATATATATAGATATCCTTCTAGCTATCATTAATATTCCGAAGATCAATGTACAATTTTTTCTTGAATCACCAAGAAAAATGATTAATAAATATATTTATATGTATAATAAAAAAGAAAATCACAAAAGAATTAATGAAACAAATCAAAATACACTAATTCACTTTATCTCGATTATAAAAAAGACACTTAATTATAGTAATATTAATAAGAATTCACAGATTTTTTATAACGTAACCTCCTTGTCACAAGCATATGTATTTTACAAATTGTCACAAGTCCAAGTTATTAACCTATATAAGTTAAGATCTGTCCTTCAATATCACGGAACATCTCTTTTTCTTAAAAATGAAATAAAAGATTTTTTTGGAGTCCAAGGACGATTTCAGTTCAAATTAAAAGATGCAAACTTTAGAAATTCTGTAATGAATGAATGGAAAAACTGGGTAAGAAATAATTATCAATATAAATATGATTTATCTCAGATCAGATGGTCTAGATTAATATCGCAAAAATGGCGAAATAGAATGAATCAACGGCGTATGATTCAAAATAAAGATTTAAACAAATGGAATTTATATGAAAAAGACCAATTAATTCATTACGAAAAACAAAATAATTTTGAAGTAGATTCATTATCGAACCAAAAAGATAATTTTAAAAAATACTATAGATATAATATTTTATTATATAAATCCATTAATTATGAAGATAAAAAAGACTCATCTATTTATGAATTACCATTCCAATTAAATAATAAGCAAGAGATTAGTTATAATTACAAAATAGATAAAAGCAAATTATTTGATATGCAGGGAGGTATCCCTGTCAATAAGCATCTAGCAAAAGATGATATTATCGATACAGAAAAAAGCCCGCATAGAAAATATTTGGATTGGAGAATTTTCCATTTTTGTCTTAGAAAGAAAGTCGATATTGAATCCTGGATCGGTACCGGAACCAAACAAAAAAAAACCCTTTTTGATTGGATGGGAATGAATGAAGAAATACTAGAGCGTCCCATATCAAATTTAGAATTTTGGTTCTTTCCAAAATTTGGGATACTTTACAACGCATATAAGATAAAATCATGGGTGATACCAATCAAACTACTTCTTTTAAATTTTAATGGAAATCAAAATGTTAGTGAAAATAAAAAAATCAACAGAAAGAAAAATAATGATCCTTTTATATCTATATCATCGAATGAAACAAAATCTATTAAATTAAAGAATCAAAATCACGAAGAAAAAGAGTCTGAGGATCAAGTAGATCTTGAATCAGTTCTTGCAAACCAAGAAAAAGATGTTGAAGAAGATTATGCAAGATCAGACAGGAAAAAGCGTAGAAAGAAAAAGCAATACAAAAGTAATACGGAAGCAGAACTGGATTTCTTGCTAAAAAGGTATTTATGCTTTCAACTAAGATGGGATGATTCTTTAAATCAAAAAATAATCAATAATATCAAAGTATATTGTCTCCTGCTTAGACTGACAAATCCACGAGAAATTCTTATATCCTCTATTCAAAGGGGAGAGCTGAGTCTAGATATTCTGATGATTCAGAAAGATTTAACTCTTACAGAATTGATGAAAAAGGGAATATTGATTATCGAATCAACCCGTCTGTCGGTAAAAAATGATGGAAAATTTATTATGTATCAAACCATAAATATTTTATTGGTTCATAAGAGAAAACAACAGATTAATCAAAGATACAGAAAAAAAAGCTATATTGATAAAAATCATTCTACCGAATCTATTGTAATAGATCAAAGTTTAACTAGAAATAAAGACAAAAATAATTATGATTTACTTGTTCCCGAAAATCTTTTATCCTCTAAACATCGTAGAGAATTGAGAATTCTAATTTCTTTCAATTCAAAAAATGGAAATGATAGAAATACAGAAATTATCAATAATAATAACATAAAAAACTGCGCTCACATTCTAGATAAAAGCAAACGTTTTGATAGAGATAAAAATAAGCTAATTAAATTCAAACTTTTTCTTTGGCCCAATTATCGATTAGAAGATTTAGCTTGTATAAATCGCTATTGGTTTGATACCAATAATGCCAGTCGGTTTAGTATGGTAAGGATACATATATGTCCACGATTAAAAATTCGGTAAAGGTGCATTTGTCATATATATCCCATAGCATATCTAATCTAGTATATGAAATATATGAAAACAAGTCAAAACAAGGAAACGACCATATACATTGTTTTACATCCCATATTCCATTCTGATATATGGAATTCAATCATGAATCAATTCGATCTAGAAAGGAATCAAGATAATTTTTCGTTTTAGATTTTTAGATATATATATAATTTTTTTTTCTTTTGTAAGGGAAGAAAAATATCATCCTTTTGTATTTCTAGCCGAATAAAAAAAAATTGGATTTGTTTATTTGACAAAATTAGGAATTCCTAACGAATTGAAGATTCTTGTATATACCAAATTCACACGAACTGACATTCTTATTTAATATTCCATTATTTATTATTACTGATCAATAAAACTATCTTAAAAAAGCGGAAGGAGGGAGATTTCATTTTATGGTAAAAAGTTCATTTATTTCAATTATTTCACAAGAAGACAAAAAAGAAAACAAGGGATCCGTTGAATTTCAAATAGTAAGTTTTACTAATAAGATACGAAGACTTACTTCACATTTGGAATTGCATAGAAAAGACTATTTATCTCAAAGAGGTTTACGGAAAATTCTAGGAAAACGCCAACGACTACTGTCTTATTTGGCAAAGAAAAATGGAGTACGTTATAAAGAATTAATTAACCAGTTGAACACTCGGGAGTTAAAAACTCGTTAATTTGAAGAGTCTTTTTTTATTATTTGATTTATTAGATCTTGAACTTGAATTTTGATGAACTTCTTTTCGTTTTCAGTAATTCATGGAAAAATGAATCGAGGAACCCCTATGAATGTACCAGCCACAAGAAAGGACTTTATGATAGTCAATATGGGTCCCCACCACCCATCAATGCATGGCGTTCTTCGACTCATCCTTAGTCTAGACGGGGAAGATGTTATTGACTGTGAACCAATATTAGGTTATTTACACAGAGGGATGGAAAAAATTGCGGAAAACCGAACAATTATACAATATTTGCCTTATGTAACACGTTGGGATTATTTAGCTACTATGTTTACAGAAGCAATAACAATAAATGGACCGGAACAGTTGGGAAATATTCAAGTACCTAAAAGAGCTAGCTATATCAGAGTAATTATGTTGGAGTTGAGTCGTATAGCTTCTCATCTGTTATGGCTTGGCCCTTTTATGGCAGATATTGGTGGGCAGACTCCTTTCTTCTATATTTTTAGAGAAAGAGAGTTAATATATGATTTATTCGAAGCTGCCACTGGTATGAGAATGATGCATAATTATTTTCGTATCGGAGGAGTAGCAACTGATCTACCTCATGGCTGGCTAGATAAATGTTTGGATTTCTGCGATTATTTTTTAACAGGAGTTGCTGAATATCAAAAACTTATTACGCGAAATCCTATTTTTTTAGAACGAGTTGAAGGAATAGGTATTGTTAGTGCAGAGGAAGCAATAAATTGGGGTTTATCAGGACCAATGCTACGAGCTTCCGGAGTACAATGGGATCTTCGTAAAGTTGATCATTATGAGTGTTATGACGAATTTGATTGGGGAGTTCAGTGGCAAAACGAAGGGGATTCTTTAGCTCGTTATTTAGTCCGAATTGGTGAAATGACGGAATCCATAAAAATTATTCAACAGGCTTTGGAAGGGATTCCGGGGGGGCCTTATGAAAATTTAGAAACTCGAAGTTTTGGTAGAGAAAGGAATCGAGAATGGAATGATTTTGACTATCGATTTATTAGTAAAAAAACTTCTCCCACCTTTGAATTGCCGAAACAAGAACTTTATGTTAGAGTTGAAGCACCGAAGGGAGAGTTGGGAATTTTTCTGATAGGGGATCAGAGCAGTTTTCCTTGGAGATGGAAAATTCGCCCGCCGGGTTTTATCAATTTGCAAATTCTTCCTCAATTAGTTAAAAGAATGAAATTGGCTGATATTATGACAATACTAGGTAGCATAGATATTATTATGGGGGAAGTTGATCGTTGAAATGATAATTGATACAACAACAGTACAAGCTATCCATTCCTTTTCCAGATTGAAATCCTTAAACGAGGTCTATGGAATTTTGTGGATGCTTGTCCCTATTTTGACTCTTGTATTGGGAATCACGATAGGCATACTAGTAATTGTGTGGTTAGAAAGAGAAATATCTGCAGGGATACAACAACGTATTGGACCTGAATATGCCGGTCCTTTTGGAGTTCTTCAAGCTCTAGCGGATGGGACAAAACTACTTTTCAAAGAAAATCTTTTTCCATCTAGAGGAGATACTCGTTTATTCAGTATCGGACCATCCATAGCAGCCATATCAACTCTATTAAGCTATTCAGTAATTCCTTTTGGCTATCACTTTGTTTTAGCGGATCTAAATATTGGCGTCTTTTTATGGATTGCCATTTCAAGCATTGCTCCCGTTGGACTTCTTATGTCAGGATATGGATCAAATAATAAATATTCCTTTTTAGGTGGTCTACGAGCTGCCGCTCAATCGATTAGTTATGAAATACCATTAACTCTCTGTGTATTATCCATATCTCTACGTGCGATTCGTTGAAACATAAATTTTTCCCTATTCCCTTTTTCTTTATTAGGAAGAAGGTGAAATTAATTGAATATATATCTTCATTTTTTTATTCATCATTTGGATTGATGAACTAAATTAGATAGTTATATGAGTGAAAGAAAACAGCTTCTAAATTTGCAGTAAAAAAATTGAAACTCATTTCTTATGTACAACAGTAAAGCAGAAATAAACATAAGAAGATGAGATTATTTGTCCCAAAATTGGTTGATTAGTCATCCGGGCTTGAAAGCGGGCTCAAAGAATCAACCTTATTGAGCTTTTACTATCATTTATATATTACCGTAATGCTAACGAGCAGTTGAGTAAAAATAAAGATGAGTGGATGGTTAGGAACACCAAGATACATAAAAGATTAGTAATAGAATTATCCAAAATAAAAGAATATTAATTGGGGCTTTAAATTAGTAGAAATGATCAAGCAGTACTCCCCATGATTCCGATCCAGAGTAGGCTCCTACCCACTAATTAAACAAATGACTATCAGGAACGAAATAATCCTTTCCTTTTTTTTCTAAGAAGGAAGAATAGGAACAAAAAAATAATATAATTACAATAGAAAAAAAAAGATCCTTTTTATTCTTTCCTATATCGATATTCATAGAAATCGAATTCGTGTCATAATTCATGAACTAATGGAATGTCTAATTCTTTTTCGTAATCGAAAATGATAAGTTGAAATATTTATTGGTATTTCTACAAGGAGTATTTTATTGAAAGATTAAAGTTATCGCTCAAGAAAGAAAAATGGAAATTCTTAAAAGATGAGATCAATTCAGAAGTACTTTATTTTAGTATTATAACAGACAGAATTACATTGGTCAAATTTGGGAATTGGGAGGCATCTGATAGATTTGGATCCTATCTATCCTACAAATATATCGAGATAAATAATACGATCTGGTCCTTAGATTTATTTATGGCCTTCGAGGAGCCATATGAGGTGAAAATCTCATGTATGGTTCTGTAATAGCGATGGGAACAGTGATGTCATCACCGACTATGATTATCTAACAGTTCGAGTACAGTTGATATAGTTGAGGCACAATCCAAATACGGTTTTGGGGGATGGAATTTGTGGCGTCAACCGATAGGATTTATCATTTTTTTAATTTCTTCCCTAGCAGAATGTGAGAGATTACCTTTTGATTTACCAGAAGCAGAAGAAGAACTAGTAGCAGGTTATCAAACCGAATATTCGGGTATCAAATTTGGTTTATTTTATGTTGCTTCCTATCTAAACTTATTAGTCTCTTCATTATTTGTAACAGTTCTTTACTTGGGCGGTTGGAATATCTCTATTCCGTACATATCCGTTCCGGAGTTTTTTGATTTTGAAATAAATAAAGTAGGTAGAGTCTTTGGAACAACAATGGATATCCTTATTACATTGGTTAAAACTTATTTGTTCTTGTTCATTCCCATCACAACAAGATGGACTTTACCTAGACTAAGAATGGACCAACTATTAAATCTTGGATGGAAATTTCTTTTACCTATTTCTCTCGGCAATCTATTATTAACAACCTCTTTCCAACTCTTTTCGCTATAAAGTAATACTTTTCTATATTGACAGTTTGTCTCAAACAAGATAAAGAAACAAATATAAAATTATTCATAGAGATTCACGATATGTTCCCTATGGTAACTGGGTTCATGAATTATGGTCAACAAACCATACGGGCTGCAAGGTACATTGGTCAAAGTTTTATGACTACCTTATCCCACGTAAATCGTTTACCTATAACTATTCAATATCCTTATGAAAAATTAATAACATCGGAGCGTTTCCGCGGTCGAATCCATTTTGAATTTGATAAATGCATTGCTTGTGAAGTATGTGTTCGTGTATGTCCTATAGATTTACCTGTTGTTGATTGGGAATTGGAAACTAATATTCGAAAGAAACGGTTACTTAATTACAGTATTGATTTCGGAATCTGTATATTTTGTGGCAACTGCGTTGAGTATTGTCCAACTAATTGTTTATCGATGACTGAAGAATATGAACTTTCTACCTATAATCGTCACGAATTGAATTATAACCAAATTGCTTTAGGTCGTTTACCAATGTCAGTAATTGACGATTATACAATTCGAACAATTTTGAATTCACCTCTGATTAAAGATTGATTGAAGAGTCATTTTTAATCACTAAACAAAGATTGATTGAAGAGTCATTTTTAATCACTAAACAAAGATCTAGGTTTCATCTAAAAGTCTGAAATGTTTTTTTTTTTTTCATTTTGTTTGGTCAATAACTACAAAAGCTACAAATCCCAACTAGTGATTGGATTTGATTGATTGGTAAGAATTGCAGCGCAGTTTAATTTGGATTGAAAATCTAGTAATATAGTCATAATTCTATCCATAATTATTTCGAAATAAAAATGAAAGTGCCCAATTTTCTTTTTCGAGAAAGAATGAGATTAGTTCAATAGCGGTACCTACAGTAATTTAAACCTTTTAGGATTTAATTCAATTAGGAACCCATTCTAAATGAGTTTTCCCTGGTCGGGTCAATAAAGTCATGAAAAAAAGAATTTGATTTTTTTATCTTTTATTTTACGTACAATGAATTTACCTGGACCAATACATGATTTTCTTTTAGTCTTTCTAGGATTAGGTCTTATATTAGGAGGTCTAGGAGTGGTATTACTTACCAATCCAATTTATTCTGCCTTTTCATTGGGATTGGTTCTTGTTTGTATATCCTTATTCTATATTTTATCAAACTCGCATTTTGTAGCTGCGGCGCAGCTCCTTATTTATGTGGGAGCTATAAATGTTTTAATTTTATTTGCTGTGATGTTCATGAATGGTTCAGAATATTACAAAGATTTTAATCTTTGGACTGTTGGGAACAGTCTTACTTCCCTAGTTTGTACAAGTCTTTTTGTTTTACTAATTACTATTATTCCAGATACAACATGGTATGGGATTATTTGGACTACAAGAGCAAATCAGATTATAGAGCAAGATTTGGTAAGTAATGGTCAACAAATTGGAATTCATTTATCAACAGATTTTTTTCTTCCATTTGAATTCATTTCAATAATTCTTTTAGTTGCTTTGATAGGTGCGATTGCCACGGCTCGTCAGTAATAAATCTTTAAAATTGGCAATCGCAATCCAAATCAGACTTTGTTCTAGGTTATCACATCTATTTGAAGATTATTCATATAAAAATTCTTTTATTCGATCTATATTCCAATCTATTTTTTTGTTTTGTACTTGTGATATTCTTATTCTAGTCAATCCAATCTGTTGATGTTAAATTGTTGTTCATTGTTCATATTGAAATAAATCGAAATTGATAAGGAGTTGGGCGATGATGCTTGAACATGTGCTTGGTTTGAGTGCCTATTTATTTTCTATCGGTATCTATGGATTGATCATGAGTCGAAATATGGTTCGAGCCCTTATGTGTCTTGAACTTATACTGAATGCCGTCAATATGAATTTCGTAACATTTTCTGATTTTTTTGATAGTCGCCAATTAAAAGGAAATATTTTATCAATTTTTGTTATATCTATCGCAGCCGCTGAAGCAGCTATTGGGCCGGCTATAGTTTCATCAATTTATCGTAACAGAAAATCAATCCGTATCAATCAATTGAATTTGTTGAATAAGTAGTATTTATCATATAAAATATTTAGATTCATTAATTTGAATTGACATGTATGATACATAGTGTATCTGATAATGTTTACGAAAACGTAAGAAATTAAAGTATCTTGGTTCTATCTCATGAGTCGATCCGAAATTGAATAGACAAATTCTGATAAATCATTGATTCATCTAGTGTCTAAATATATGATTCATTTAAAAATTTACTAGATCAAAATTTATGACGTTCAAAAAAAAATTATAGATCCAATGTCACATTCAGTAAAAATCTACGATACATGTATAGGGTGTACTCAATGTGTCCGGGCCTGCCCCACAGATGTATTAGAAATGATACCTTGGGACGGGTGTAAAGCTAAGCAAATTGCTTCTGCTCCAAGAACGGAAGACTGTGTTGGCTGTAAGAGATGTGAATCCGCCTGTCCAACAGATTTCTTGAGTGTTCGAGTTTATCTATGGCATGAAACAACTCGAAGCATGGGTCTAGCTTATTGATACTTTCCAGAAAAAACCACTTGAATACATTTGATTTTTTGTTTACCGACAAAAACCCGTACTCGAAAACCTAATCTATTTTTTTTTTTAGAAAACCTAATCTATTTTTTTTTTTAGTACGGGTTTTTCTTGTCCAAGTGTATCTTGTCTTTACCACGAATTCTTTTCCTTGGTTAACAATATTTGTAGTTTTACCAATATCCGCGGGTTCCTTGATTTTCGTTTTCCCTCATAAAGGAAATAAGGTAATTAGGTGGTATACTATATTTATATGTGTACTAGAACTCCTTTTAATGACCTACGCATTCTCTTATTATTTCCAATTGGACGACCCCTTAATCCAATTGACGGAGTATTATAAATGGATTAATTTTTTTGATTTTGACTGGAGATTAGGAATAGATGGACTTTCTCTAGGACCTATTTTACTGACAGGATTTATCACCACTTTAGCTACTTTAGCGGCTCGGCCAATTACTCGGGATTCCCGATTATTCCATTTTTTTATGTTAGCAATGTATAGTGGTCAAATAGGATTATTTTCTTCTCAAAATCTTTTACTTTTTTTTATCATGTGGGAGTTAGAATTAATTCCTGTTTATCTACTTCTATCCATGTGGGGGGGAAAGCAACGTCTGTATTCAGCTACAAAATTTATTTTGTATACTGCAGGAAGTTCTGTTTTTTTATTAATGGGAGCCTTAGGTATCGCTTTATATGCTTCCAATGAGCCAACATTCAATTTTGAAACATCAGCTAATCAATCATATCCTGTGACCTTGGAAATACTATTCTATATTGGATTTCTTGTTGCTTTTGCTGTCAAATCACCGATTATACCCTTACATACATGGTTACCAGACACCCATGGAGAAGCACATTACAGTACTTGTATGCTTTTAGCCGGAATCTTATTAAAAATGGGAGCATATGGATTGGTTCGAATAAATATGGAATTATTATCCCACGCCCATTCTATATTTTCTTCTTGGTTGATAATAGTAGGTGCAATACAAATAATCTATGGAGCTTCAGCATCTTATGGTCAAAAAAATTTAAAAAAAAGAATAGCCTATTCTTCTGTATCTCATATGGGTTTCACAATTATAGGAATTTGCTCCATAAGTGATATGGGACTCAATGGGGCCATTTTACAAATAATATCTCATGGATTTATTGGCGCTGCGCTTTTTTTCTTGTCAGGAACAAGTTATGATAGAATACGTCTTGTTTATCTTGACGAAATGGGCGGAATGGCGACTCTAATGCCAAAAATATTCATGATGTTCAGTATCTTATCATTAGCCTCTCTTGCATTACCGGGCATGAGCGGTTTTTTTGCGGAATTGGTAGTATTTTTTGGAATAATTACCGCGCAAAAATTTTTTTTAATGCCAAGAATACTAATTACTTTTGGAACGGCAGTTGGAACGATATTGACTCCTATTTATTTATTATCTATGTTACGCCAGATGTTCTATGGATACAAGCTGTTTAATGCCACAAATTCTTATTTTTTTGATTCTGGACCACGGGAATTATTTGTTTCGATTGCTATCCTTCTGCCTATAATCAGTATTGGTATTTATCCGGATTTCATTTTCTCATTATCAGTTGACAAGGTCGAAGCTATTCTATCTAATTTTTTTTATAGCTAATTTTTTTTATAGGTAGTTCTTATAAATAAAAAATCAAAAAGTAATCCTGTGATTTTTAAAAATTAAAAATTGTTATTGTAAGTAGATATGTTTAGCATTTGTAAGAACCTTTTAAATTACTCCATTACTTGAATCAAGTAATGGAGTAATTTAAACTCAACGACTTACCTGAAGCTTCTTATATATGTTAAGCTGTCCTATGGTTATATTTGTCAAACTCTTTCTTCAATTCAATTAGATATTAATGTAAATGAACCATAACTATGTAGTCCTATTCCTAATAAATTAACCCCAAAATAGCATATCCAGATTATAAGAAAACCAATAGAAGCAACAATTGCAGAATTTAAACCTTCCAAATTCTTATTTGTTCGAGTATGGAAATAAATCGCGAATATGGTCCAAGTAATAAATGCCCAAGTTTCTTTTGGGTCCCAATTCCAATATGATCCCCATGCTTCATTAGCCCAGACTGCTCCTGAAAGAATACCTATGGTTAAAAAAAGAAACCCTATACTAAGAATACGAAAACCCCAATGATCTAATTGTTGAATCAATTGAAACCTGTAATAATTCCTAGAAGAAGGAAAAAAAGTATTTCTTAAAATATTGCTTTTTTCCATCATGTATTGAATCTCATCAACCGGAAATGAATCATTTAATAAATTATTGTTTTTACCAACAATTCTTATGACTTTTCGAAATGTAATTACTAGAAGTGCTGCTGATAATAATGATCCACATAAAAGAGCTGCATAGCCCGATACCATCATACTTACGTGCATTATTAACCACTGAGATTGGAGAGCAGGTACTAAGATTTTAGATTGATGCATGTCGGTTAAAAGACCCCAAGTAGCAAAGCCTTGGGTAAAAAAAGTACTTGGTGCGGTTATTGTGCTTAAATAATTTTTATGTTTTTTAAAATATGGAACCATATGAATAATAGAGAAAATCCATGAAAGAAATATTAATGATTCATATAAATCACTTATTGGTAAATGCCCCGAATAAATCCAACGAGTAATTAATAATCCTGTTAGGCAGAAAAAAATGGTTAGCATGCCTTTTTCTGACGAATCATAGAGTCCCGCAAATTCATTGACTAATAAAGTTAGAAAATGAATTATAATTACAATTGAAACGACCGAAAAAGATATATGAGTTAATATATGTTCTAAAGTCAAAAATATCATAAAAAAAGAAAGGGAGATACTTTAATTATTCATAATTATACATACGGAATTGAATTCATTATAGGATTTATCTTATCCTTTTAATAATTATAGGATTTATCTTATCCTTTTAATAATTAGATAATTAAAAAATGTTATGCCGCCACTCGGACTCGAACCGAGATGCTCTAGCACTGCTTCCTAAGAGCAGCGTGTCTACCGATTTCACCATGGCGGCTTGCTCAAAATTATAATAACCCCTTTTTATTCAATCGTCGAGCTTGAAGGAGTTAATTCAATGTAATCTTTGTAATCTTTTTTAAGAAACATTTTTTCAATTTTTTAATGAAAAGAAAGATAAAATTTTCTATTCCAATTTCAACATTCCATTCAAGAGATTTCTGAAACTATTTTATTGTATTAATCTTTAGGGTTTCGTTATGTAGAAAATTTATGTTAAGGTTTACCAACCCCATTAGGTATTGATCTATGGACATATCATAGAACAAAAAAGTTTCGAGTTCTGTCCCGGACTTTAAAATTCTTTAAAATTGAAAAATCTTGTCTAATTTAATATATATACCTTGATACACCATCCAGTCCAAGCATATGATCTAACTAGATCAGTCAAAATTTACACATTTTTATCTACTTGGTACTTTTTTAAATTGGATTGAAAGCATCAAAGGCTCTATTTTCTATAGTGATTAAAAATAATAATTGTCAAGACAGTTACAAAATAAGTTAAACTTAATCTATTTTTTTTTTTTACTTTGATTGACTGATTTTTTTAAAAATTAAAAAGAGATAAGAGTCAATGAATCATAAACAAGAAAGAATTAATTATTATCAATTAAATAAAAATAATAAGATTTTTTTTTTATGGAACATACATATCAATATTTATGGATTCTATCTTTCGTTACACTTCCAGTCCCTATGTTAATAGGAATGGGACTCCTACTTTTTCCGATGTCAACAAAAAAACTTCGCCGTATATGGGCTTTTCCCAGTGTTTTATTGTTAAGTATAGTTATGGTTTTTTCGACCGATCTGTTTATTCAGCAAATAAATAGCAGTTCCATTTATCAATATGTATGGTCTTGGACCATCAACAATGATTTTTCCTTAGAGTTCGGGCACTTGATTGACCCACTTACTTCTATTTTGTTAATATTAATTACTACGGTTGGGATTTTGGTTCTTGTTTATAGTGACAGTTATATGTCTCATGATCAAGGCTATTTGAGATTTTTTGTTTATATGAGTTTTTTCAATACTTCAATGTTGGGATTAGTTACCAGTTCGAATTTAATACAAATTTATATTTTTTGGGAATTGGTTGGAATGTGCTCTTACCTATTAATAGGTTTTTGGTTCACACGACCTATTGTGTCCAATGCTTGTCAAAAAGCATTCGTAACTAATCGTGTAGGCGATTTTGGTTTATTATTAGGAATTTTAGGTCTTTATTGGATAACAGGCAGTTTCGAATTTCAGGATTTGTTTGAAATATTCAATAACTTGATTTATAATAATGATAATGAGGTTCATTTTTTATTTGTTACCTTGTGTGCTTTCCTATTATTTTCCGGTGCAATTGCTAAATCGGCGCAATTCCCCCTTCATGTGTGGTTACCGGATGCCATGGAGGGACCTACCCCTATTTCGGCTCTAATACATGCTGCTACTATGGTAGCAGCGGGAATTTTTCTTGTAGCTCGACTTCTTCCTCTTTTCGTAGTTATACCTTACATAATGAAGCTAATAGCTTTGATAGGTATAATAACAGTACTATTAGGAGCTACTTTAGCTTTTGCTCAAAAAGATATTAAGAGAGGTTTAGCCTATTCTACAATGTCTCAATTGGGTTATACGATGTTAGCTTTAGGTATGGGCTCCTATCGAGCCGCTTTATTTCATTTGATTACTCATGCTTATTCGAAAGCATTGTTGTTTTTAGGATCTGGATCCATTATTCATTCAATGGAAGTTATTGTTGGCTATTCTCCAGATAAGAGTCAAAATATGGTTCTTATGGGCGGTTTAACAAAACATGTTCCAATTACAAAAATTGCTTTTTTATTAGGAACCCTTTCTCTTTGTGGTATTCCACCTCTCGCCTGTTTTTGGTCCAAAGATGAAATTCTTAATGATAGTTGGTCGTATTCACCTATTTTCGCAATAATAGCTTTTTCCACAGCAGGATTAACTGCATTTTATATGTTTCGAGTTTATTTACTTACTTTTGAAGGGCATTTAAATATTTATTTTAAAAATTATAGTGGTAAAAAAAACAGTGCATTCTATTCAATATCTTTATGGGGTAAAGAGGGATCCAAAATGCTTCAAAAAAAAATTCGTTTATTACCTTTATTAACAATAAATAATAATGAAAGGGCTTCTTTTTTTTGTTTTTTTTTGAAAAAAACATATCAAACTGATGGTACTGTAAGAAAAATGACGTGTCCTTTTATTACTATTAATCATTTTGGTACTAAAAGAATTTTTTCTTATCCCCAGGAATCGAATAATACTATATTATTTCCGATGCTTGTTTTGGTACTATTTACCTTGTTTATTGGAGCTATAGGAATACCTTTCAATCAATTTAATCAAGAAGAAATGAATTTGGATATATTATCCAAACTGTTAATCCCGTCTTTAAGTCTTTTACATCAAAATCAAAAAGAGTCCGTAGATTGGTATGAATTTGTAACAAATGCAACTTTTTCAGTCAGTATAGCTTATTTGGGGATATTTATAGCGTCTTCTTTATATAAGCCGATTTATTCATCCTTACAAAATTTAAAGTTCTTTAATTTGGTCGCTAAAAAAGGTCCTAAGAGAATTCTTTGGGACAAAATAATAAATGTGATATATGATTGGTCCTATAATCGTGGTTACATAGATGTTTTTTATGCAATATCTTTAAAAAAAGGTATAAGAAGACTGGCGGAATTAACTTCTTTTTTTGATAGACGAGTAATTGATGGAATTACCAATGGAGTCGGCTTTACGAGTTTCTTTACAGGAGAAGGTATAAAATATGTAGGAGGCGGCCGCATCTCTTTTTATCTCTTATTATATTTATTTTATGTATTAATCTTTTTATTAATTTTCTATTTTGGAAATTTTTTTATATTAGAAAAAGTATCTTAAAATTGAAACTGGATTTTCCAAATTTTTTTATATTAGAAAAAGTATCTTAAAATTGAAACTGGATTTTCCAACTAATTCATTAATTAAGTTCAAGAAATAACCAATTTTGATTCGATCCTCTAAATCTATTTTTGGTTCAAATTCTTGATAATTAGAAATAAGAAGGATAATTGGTTCAAATTCTTGATAATTAGAAATAAGAAGGATAAGATAAATTTTATTTATCCAAAGCATCTCTATGTAATTTTTTATGGAAATTTCATTTATGATTGAGGGTGAAAAAAAAAAATGGACTTTTCCACGATAGAGCCCACTCAAAAAAGGATCATATATTTTAGGTAAGTATTCTTTTTTAGTTTCATCATTACACAATCTAGTCTTTTTTTCGAGTATATTCAGAACACG